TTATTCAGAAGTAATTCGCGGGATTATGCACTCTTTACTAGTTACAGTGCCGCTGGGTAAATCCAGCCTATTCTTGAAATGAACAACTCACACACACTCCCTTTCCAAAAAAGATCAATACACCGAAGACTACACTTAGATTTATTGGATTTGTTGCTAAAATATCGGTATTAAACCCGAAACTCCCGGCGGATGGCCAGTGACCCAAGTAAACGAAAGAATCGGTTAAATTTTTCATATAATTTCCTCTTCTAGCTAAACTATAAAAAAAGAACTCTGTCTTTTTTTTTTCAATAAAAATTTAATTTAATTTAATAATTTATAATTTAATTTACCTATTTGGAAATTTGTAAACAGAATAAAAAACCTATTCTATTTACAAATGTATTTTCCAAAATTTTTAATTTTCAATAATAATAATGAGACTTATTAGAATTAAGCTAGAATTTGAGACCAAGTTTTATGTCAATTTCAAAAAACCTCATTTTTTCGCAACACTCCTAAAAAAAGTTTCCATTAAACTAAAAGAATAAGGGGAAGGAAGAAAGCGAATCGATGTACTAATTCCCATCCTCAAATTAGTCCTTCCCAAGGATTGTTGTCTCAATGAATAATTGTAGGAGTTAAATCTTGATAGAATAAAAAAAAAAATCCAGAATTTTATGATTTATAGGATTAAACAAAAGGATTCGCAAATAAAAGCGCTAATGCTACAACCAGGCCATAAATTGTTAAAGCTTCCATAAAAGCCAAACTAAGCAATAAAGTACCTCGGATTTTTCCTTCTGCCTCAGGTTGTCTCGCGATACCTTCGACAGCTTGACCCGCAGCTGTACCTTGACCAACTCCAGGTCCAATAGAAGCAAGCCCAACAGCCAACCCAGCAGCAATAACCGAAGCAGCAGAAATCAGTGGATTCATGATAAGTTCCTCACACCAAAATAAAGAAATAGTTAATGATACAATCATCCAACGACTTAGGATTTAATTATAATTAAGTCATCGCTAGGAGTCATCCAGCCAAAAAACCAAAAACTTTAATTGAAATAATATAAAAATATTATTGAATCAAAGAATTACTTTGATATTAGTTACTATCCACGGGATTTTAAAAAATTAATAATATATATATATACGACTTTTTTATGCCATTTCTTTTTTGTGAACCATTCTTTGAATTCTTCGTTCTTTTTTTTTTTCTTTTTTTATCGTTTTTTTTTCAGCCAATTCGCGGATAAAAAGGAAGAACTTCTAATCGAATCCCTATCTAAATCGAAATTAACAAAAGTAAAGTAGTGGGACAGATTATATAGATCGTTAACTCATATATACCTAGTCAATATCAAATATACATATACAAGTGTTTCTTACATAACGTAAACCAACTATTCTATAATTGGGCTAACCTAAAAATTGGGCTAACCTAAAAACGAATATAAAAAAATAGTTAATGATGACCCTCCATAGATTCACCTATATAAGCCGCAGCTAAAGTGGCAAAAATGAGAGCTTGAATCCCGCTTGTAAATAATCCAAGGAACATGACAGGTATAGGAACCACTAAAGGTACTAAAGAAACAAGAACAACAACTACTAATTCATCGGCTAATATATTTCCGAAAAGTCGAAAACTAAGTGATAGGGGTTTTGTAAAATCTTCTAAGATGTTAATGGGTAAAAGAATTGGAGTTGGTTTAATGTATTTACTAAAATACCCTAATCCTTTTTTGCTAAGACCCGCATAAAAATAGGCTACTGATGTGAGTAAAGCTAAAGCAACCGTCGTATTTATATCATTCGTTGGTGCTGCTAACTCCCCTTGAGGTAACTGGATAATTTTCCACGGTAAAAGAGCTCCTGACCAGTTAGAAACAAAAATAAATAAAAACAGGGTTCCAATAAAGGGAACCCATGGGCCATATTCTTCTCCAATCTGGGTTTGACTCACGTCTCGAATGAATTCAAGGACAAATTCAAAGAAATTTTGGCCGTCAGTTGGAACGGTTTGGGGGTTGCGAACCGCTATAACTGCGGAACCTAATAAGATAGCAATTACAACCCAAGAAGTAATAAGGACTTGGGCATGGACTTGTAACCCCCCTATTTGCCAATAGAAATGTTGGCCTACTTCGACACCAGATATCTCATATAACCCTTCTTTTATTAGTGTGTTGATGGAACATGATAAAACATTCATATTGCCCTCTGACATAAATAAGAACTTTTAATTATTTTGATTCAAGATCCCCCCCCCCTTTTTTTTTACTTAATTTACTTTAATTTTATATTTTAGTTACCGATTTTATAAATCGAAATACAGGGAGCCCCTCCCTCAAAAATTTTTTTATTTATTTATCTTATTATTAATCAAGAATTTTGTATATAGCTAGAACGACCCTCACAAATTGCGACTACTAATTTGTTAAGAATGAATCGAATTGAAGCTATAGCGTCATCATTTGCTGGAATAGAAATATCCGCGAGATCGGGATTACAATTT